AAGGATTCTTTTTTAGTGAACGTGCCACAACTTCTAACTCCTTTAAATTGCAAAGATTTGAAAGAATAACAAGATTATTTCAAATTCTCAAAATTCGATTTTCATTCAATATTCCTATTTACGGCGACGAAGGATAAAACGATCACTATATTTTTTCCTTTTCCGAGTTCTTCTTCCAAGTGTAGCATAGCCCCAAGGGGTCATAGGTTTTTTTCTACCAATTGGGGCTTTCCCTTCACCGCCCCCATGGGGATGGTCTACAGGGTTCATAGCAGTTCCTCTTACTACGGGACGCTTACCTAGCCAACACTTAGATCCGGCTCTACCCAAACTTTTTAGCTTCACCCCAACATTACCTACTTGTCCGACTGTTGCTAAGCAGTTTTTGGATATCAAACGGACCTCCCCAGATGGTAATCTTAATGTGGCCGATTTACCTTCTTTTGCAATCAGTTTCGCTCGAGCACCTGCTGCTCTAGCTAATTGTCCACCCTTTCCAAGTGTGATTTCTATATTATGTATGGCCGTGCCTAAGGGCATATCGGTTGAAGTGGATTCTTCCTTTTTATCAATAAGAACCCCTTCCCAAACTGTACAAGCTTCTTCCAAAGCATACGGCTTTCTAGATGTATATGATGATATCTAGACAGATGGATCTTATATGATCGTATGATGAAGTACCATATTTTTGGATAGATAGGAATCCAAATCTGCCGAATCGCTCATGTTATGATCTCTTCTACATCCTAGGTCTCCCCGTTCCATCATCTGGCTTATGTTTTTCATGTAGCATTCAGACCGAATGACTCTATGAAATTACGTCGATACTTCCACATATTACGGGTAACGTAGGAGACATCTCTATTTTTCCCCGGGGGGTCTTTCTAATTACAGCTTTCAATTCGCCTCTGACCATCAAATTAAATGTGAATAACCCGTCTTTGAAACAAGGGGCGCTTCCGGTTCTGTCCGTGCTTCAAACAATTTTGTCTTCTCCATATTACCATATCTCTAGAGTCAATAATTGTCTATGAAGAACTACTGAACTCAATCACTTGCTGTCGTTACTCAACAGTTTTCTGTTGAGGTCTATCCTGTAGAGGTACTCAAATTGGATCAGTGATCGATTTATAGGTTTCGTCGTAAACCTAATTGGTTACTTCCAATTACGTAAATCAATAGTTCAAACCGCACTCAAAGGTAGGGCATTTCCCATTGATATAGGAACTTCTGTACCAGAACCAATGGTATCTCCAATTATAGCCCCTCTGGGATGTAAAATATATCTCTTCTCACCATCCCCATAGTGTATGAGACAAATGGATGCATTTCGATTAGGGTCGTATTCTATGGTTACGATTCTACCGGATATGTCTTTTGCATTCCGTCGAAAATCAATTTGACGGTATAGACGCTTATGACCTCCCCCTCTATGCCTTGCGGTAATGATTCCTCTGGCATTACGACCTTTACCACAATGATGCTGTCCATAAATCAAATTATTTCGTGGATTGGATTTCATGTCTACGGCTCCGTTGCGTGTGCTCGGGGTAGAAGTTTTGTATAAATGGATGGCCATGCTATCCTTGTTATTAAGTATTTTGCTTTAAGTTCTTTTCTCTATAAGAGGTGGAATAGAATAACCCGGTTGAAGCGTAATGATCATACGTCTGTAATGCATTGTATGTCCCATAATAGGTCTCACTCTTCTACCCTTTCGGGGGAGTCGATGACTATTCATAGCTATTACCTTGACACCAAAGAAGAGTTCGACCCAATGCTTTATTTCTGTCCTAGTTGATCCTGATTCGACATTAGAAGTATATTGATTGTTCCCCAATAACCGAATACTTTTTTCTGTAAATACTGCGTATTTGATTCCATCCATAAATCCATTTTCTTCCCTATGAGTTCCAGTATCGATAAGAATTCGAGTTCTTATTGTTCATATGTTATGGTATGAATATACCATACCAATTGGTGATGTATAGATGATGAGATTCTATTGATAGAGAGCCAATTCCAATCGACTTATTGAACGTTCCCATCGGCGTGCATCCAGCAGGAATTGAACCTACGAATTTGCCAATTATGAGTTGGGCGCTTTAACCATTCAGCCATGGATGCTTACCAGGGATTATCGTATACTTAACAGGGATTATCGTATATAAGCAAATTCCAATTGAAATCAAATCTTTAGGAGAAATCAATGAAAAACCATGCATTCCAATCCTGGATCTTGGAATTGAGAGAGATCAAGAATTCTCGCTATTTCTTAGATTCATGGATCAAATTCGCTTCACAAGAACGTTTTATGAAACTCTTTGACCCCCGAATTTTGCGTATCCTACTTTTACGCGATTCACAGGGTTCAACAAGCAATCCAGATCTCATGACCAAAGGTGTAGTACTGCTTGTAGTAGCGGTCCTTATATCTCGTATTAACAATCGAAAGATGGTCGAAAGAAAAAATCTCTATTTGATGGAGCTTCTTCCTATACCTATGAATTCCATTGGACCCAGAAATGAGACATTGGAAGAATCTTTTTGGTCTTCCAATATCAATAGGTTGATTGTTTCGCTCCTGCATCTTCCAAAAGGGAAAAAGATTTCTGAGAGTTGTTTCATGGATCCGCAAGAGAGTACTTGGGTTCTCCCAATAAAGAAAAAGGGTATCATGCCTGAATCTAACCGGGGTTCGCGGTGGTGGAGGAACCAGATCGGAAAAAAGAGGGATTCTAGTTGTAAGATATCTAATGAAACCGTAGCTGGAATTGAGATCTCATTCAAAGAGAAAGATAGCAAATCTATGGAGTTTCTTTTTTTATCCTATATGGATGATCCGATCCGCAAGGACCATGATTGGAAATTCTTTGATCGTCTTTCTCCGAGGAAGAAGCAAAACATAATCAACTTGAATTCGGGACAGTTATTTGAAATCTTAGGGAAACACTTGATTTGGTTAGACAATGTGTGGTTGGTAAACAAGGATCCGTTTTTTAGCAAGGTACGGAATGTATCGTCAAATATTCAATATGATTCCACAAGATCCACTTTCGTTCAAGTAACGGATTCTAGCCAATTGAAAGGATCTTCTGATCAATCCAGAGATCATTTCGATTCCATTAGAAATGAGGATTCAGAAGATCCCAAATTGATCGATCAAACAGAGATTCAGCAACTAAAAGAAAGATCGATTCTTTGGGATCCTTCCTTTCTTCAAACGGAACGAACAGAAATAGAATCAGATCGATTCCCGAAATGCCTTTTTGGATCTTCCTCAATGTCTCGGCTATTCACGGAACATGAGAAGCAGATGAATAATCATCCGCTTCCGGAAGAAACCGAAGAATTTCTTGGGAATGCTACAAGATCAATTCGTTCTTTTTTCTCTGACCATTTGTCAGAACTTCATCTGGGTTCGAATCCTACGGAGAGGTCTACTAGAGATCAGAAATTTTGGAAGAAAAAAAAACAAGATGTTTCTTTTGTTCCTTTCAGGCAATCGGAAAATCAAGAAATGGTTGATATATTCAAGATAATTACGTATTTACAAAATACCGTCTCAATTCATCCTATTTCATCAGATCCGGGATGTTATATGGTTCCGAAGGATGAACCGGATATAGACAGTTCCAATAAGATTTCATTCTTGAACAAAAAGCCGTTTTTGGGTTTATTTCGTCTATTCCATGACCGGAACAAAGGGGAATACACGTTACGTCACGATTTTGAATCAGAAGAGAGATTTCAAGAAATGGCAGATCGATTCACTCTATCAATAACCGAGCCGGATCTGGTGTATCATAGGGGATTCGCCTTTTCTATTGATTCCTACGGAAGAGATGAATCGAAAAAGAAATCTTTATTGGTTCTACCCCCTCTTTTTTATGAAGAGAATGACTCTTTTTATCGAAGGATCCGAAAAAAATTGGTCCGGATCCACTGCGGGGATGATTTGGAAGATCCAAAACGAAAAAGAGTGCTATTTGCTAGCAACAACATAATGGAGACAGTCAATCAATATAGATTGGTCCGAAATCTGATTCAAATCCAATATAGCGTCTGTGGGTACATAAGAAATGTATCGAATCGATTCTTTTTCATGTTAATGAATATGGAGACAGTCAATCAATATAGATTGGTCCGAAATCTGATTCAAATCCAATATAGCGTCTGTGGGTACATAAGAAATGTATCGAATCGATTCTTTTTCATGTTAACGAATAGATCCTTCGAATATGGAATTCCAAGGGATGAAATAGGAAATGATACTCTGAATCATATAACTAGAATGAAATATATGATCAACCAACATTTATTGAATTTGAAAAAGAGTCAGAAGAAATGGTTTGATCCTCTTATTTCTCGAACCGAGAGATCCATGAATCGGGATCCTGATGTATATAGATACAAATGGTCCAATGCGATCAAGAATTTCCAGGAACATTTGGAACATTTCGTTTCTGAACAGAAGCAGAAGAACCGTTTTCAAGTAGTGTTCGGTCGATTACGTATTAATCAATATTATCAAGATTGGAATCAATATTATCCAGAGTTCAAGCAAGAGTTCAATCAAAAGTATCAAGATTTGCTTGATTCCTACGAGACTCTCGAAGAAGACAAAAAAAAACGGTTGTCTATGTCACTCTTACTTCGTTGTTCCTTTTTCTATAGGTCAATTGTTCATTCCTTTTTGTCTAAGTCTAAGTCTAAGTCACTTCGTGATTTCTTTTTGTCCAAGTCTCAGTCTAAGTCACTTCGTGATTTCTTTTTGTCCAAGTCACTTCTCTTTTTGTCCAAGTCACTTTCTTTTTTCTTTGAGAGTCTCGGGAATATCCCCATTCATAGGTCCGGGATTCATAGATATGAATTGAAAGACCCGAATGATCAACCCCGCAATCAGTTATTCGAATCAATAGCTGTTCCAATTGTTCATTTGAATAAATTGAAACCCTTCTTATTGGATGATCCTGATACTTCCCAAAGACCGAAATTCTTGATCAATGGAGGCACAATATTACCATTTTTGTTCAATAAGATACCAAAGTGGATGATTGACTCATTCCATACTAGAAATAATCGCAGGAAATGCTTTGATAACACGGATTCCTATTTCTCAATGATATCCCACGATCGAGACAATTGGCTGAATCCCGTGAAACCATTTCATAGAAGTTCATTGATATCTTCTTTTTATAAAGCAAATCGACTTCGATTCTTGAATAATCCGCGTCACTTAGGGTTCTATTGTAACAAAAGATTCCCTTTTTATGTGGAAAAGACCCGTATCAATAATGATGATCTTACATATGGACAATTCCTCAATATCTTGTTCATTCGCAACAAACTATTTTCTTTGTGTGTCGGTAAAAAAAAACATATTTTTTTGGAGAGAGAGACTATTTCACCAATCGACTTACAAGTATCTGACATATTCATACCTAAGGATTTTCCACAAGGTGGTGACGAAACGTATAACTTGTACAAATCTTTCCATTTTCCAATTCGATTCGAGCCATTCGTTCGTAGAGCTATTTACTCGATCGCAGACATTTCACCTCTAACAGAGGAACAAATAGTCAATTTGGAAAGAACTTATTGTCAGCCTTTTTCCGATATGAATCTATCTGATTCAGAAGGGAAGAACTTACATCAGGATCTCCGTTTCAATTCAAACATGGGTTTGATTCACACTCTGCGTTCTGAGAAAGATTTACCATCCGCAAAGAGGAAAAAACGGAAATGCGTTGAGAAATGGCAGATATATAGAACCTTTCAAGGAGATTCAAATCTCTCAAAATGGAATCAGTTCCAAACATATATGCCATGGTTCCTTACTTCGACAGGGTGCAAATATCTAAATTTCACCCTTTTAGATACTTTTTCAAACTCATTGCCGATACTAACAAACTCATTGCTAAGTAGGAGTCCCCAATTTGTATCTATTTTGTATGATATTATGCATGGATCACGGCCAATTCCTCAGAAAAAATTGTGGGCGCTTCTTCGACATTTGCGGCCGCTTCTTCCACATCCACAAGGGAAGGGGATAAGTGAGATTTCGAGTCAGTGTTTTGAGATTTTGAGTCAGTGTTTTGAGATTTCGAGTCAGTGTTTCCAGAATCTTCGTCTTTTTCGGTTGGTGTTGGAAGAAAGGCTTCATCAAAAGAATGAGTCAACCCTTCCATTGATATGGACACGTCGGATATCAACAAATGCTTGGGAGTTCTTCGATTCAATCCTTTTCTTTCTTCTTGTTGTTGTTGTTGGATTTTTCGTTTCTAGAAATCTTTTCCTTCTTCCCCTAGTCTCTAGTGAGTTACTGACAGAGTTCGAAAAGATCAAATCTTGGATGATTCCATCATACATGATTGAGTTGCGAAAACTTTGGGATGTGTATCCTCCATCTGAATCTTTCTGGTTAACGGATCTCTTTCTAGTTGCTCTGCAACAATTAGGAGATTCTCTGGAAGCAATACGGGATTCTGTTTTGGGCAAGCTAATGGGCGTCCATGCCTCTCTGAAATATTGGAATATCAAGAAGAAACATTGGAGTCAAAATCTCATCGATCTCATAAGTATCATACCAAATCCCATCAATCGAATCACTTTTTCGATAAAAACGAGACATCTAAGTCGTACAAGTAAAGAGATCTATTCATTGATAAGAAAAAGAAACTCATGGAGAAGAAAAAAGGGGAAAGAGAATTGGATTGCTGATAAAGTAACATCCTTGGTCGCGAGCCATCCTTGGCTTCGTGATGACGAAAGAGAATTCTTGGTTGAGCTCTCCGACCTAACGACAGAAAAAGAAAAAAGAATTGATCAAATTCTATTGAGTCTGACTCATAGTGATCATTTTTTAAAGACTGACTCTGGTTATCAAAATCCAATGATTGAACAACCAGAATCAATTTACTTACGATACTTAGTTGACATTCATAACAAGTATCTAATGAATTATGAGTTCAATAGATCCTGTTTAGCAGAAAGACGGGTATTCCTTGCTCATTATCAGACAATCACTTATTCACAAACCTCGTCTGGGGCTAATAGTTTTCATTTTCCATCTCACGGAACACCCTTTTCGCTCCGCTTAGCCCTAGCCCCTCCTAGGGGTACTTTAGTGCTAGGTTCTATAGGAAGTGGACGATCCTATTTGGTCAAATACCTAGCGACAAACTCCTATGTTCCTTTCATTACGGTATTTCCGAACAACACGATTAAGGAGTCTGAACAAGAGTTTCCTGATCCTTACGATCCGAAGGCTCCTAAGCCTCCGGTTTTCAATTTTGGTATTCGTGGTAGTGAGGATAAGGATACCGATATGGATCTTGGTGCTAGTCACGATATCCAGATTGATAAGTTTGATGCGGAGCTGATAAGTCTGAGGATGGCGATAAAGGTGCGTCGGGAACACCCAAACCCGAATCTGAGGTATGTTCCAGGGAAGGGCAGAACGGATGTGACCGGTCAATTCAAATTCGTAAGAGCAATGTCTCCTTGCATAATATGGATGCCAGACATTCATGATCTGGCGTCGAATTATCTCTTCCTCGGTCAATTCGTGAACTATCTCTCCAGGGATTGTGAAAGATGTTCCACTAGCAATATTCTTGTTATTGCTTCGACTCATATTCCCCAAAAAGTGGATCCCGCTTTAATAGGTCCGAATAGATTAAATACATGCATTAAGATACGAAAGCCTCTTCTTCCACAACAACAAAAGCACTTTTTAATTCTTTCATATACTAGGGGGTTTCACTTGGAAATGCAAATGTTCCATACTAAGGGATTCGGGTCCAAAACCGTGGGTTCCAATGCACGAGATCTTGCAACACTTAGCAATGAGGCCCTATCAATTGGTATTAGACAGAAGAAATCCATTATAGAAACTAATACAATTGAATTCGCTCTTCATAGACAAATTTGGGAGTTGCAAGGCGACTTCAGAACAGTTTCGGAGCATGGGATACTTTTCTATCAGATAGGAAGGGCTGTTGTACAAACTGTACTTCTAAGTAATTGCCCCCTAGATGCTCTATCTA